AACCCTTGTATAAGTATGCAATTTAAGAAAGCACAACAATTGAAATGGGCAGTCCGTATTGGTATCAGAGCTATTCCCATGTTCCGATCTTTCCATTTTTTTGACCCATTTCTTGGGTAAAGTCTCCCAACTATATTTGAAAATGAATTGGTTATCCATAAAGATAAAGAAAGCTTTCTTGTAGTTCCGCTTCTTGCTCTAAAAATTAGGAAAGACTTGTCGGAAATCGCCAGTTGGCTTGGTCCGACCAAGAAAGGCATGGGACTCTTTGGGCATTGCTTGGGTCGAGTGAAGTAAAGACGGGCTGCCTATAATATAAAGATCCCTCACTGCACACTTTAGATATAATGAAAACCTTTAGTTTAGGAGTCATTCAGGCTAGATCTAAAAAAAGAACATAGCCTTCGTATGATCCCTTTCTAGTACCCTATCTTGAGCAGGAAAGTGTTCAGTAGGAAAAGACTGGAAGAAATGGGATTCGAACCCATGCATGATGCAATCTTTTTGTATGTCGATTTAGCAAACCAATGCCTTAAGCCCTTGTGCTATCCCCCCATGATCAGATCAGATAGCCCTTTTGGCAACCAACCCATTTCGCTCTATCATTTCTTCTTTCTTTCCTAGCCTACTCAAAAACGATTTAGGAAGGGCTACCGTTATATACGCAATTAATAAAGGATGCCGAATCATCCACCGAATCCTATGTTTCATCCTAGTTTATTTGATGTGTATACCTGTTTTTCAGTTGGCCTCATGTATATCTATAGGCCAATGTGTCTTATTGGGCTTAGTATGTGCTTAGTTTCGGTTAATCCTTAGGCTCTTTTTGATTACGTAGAAACTTGGATTATTTTTAGCCTTTGTAATCGTAATCTAATTTCAATCATTTTTTTAGGTTAGTTTCTTTATTTTAGAGCTCGGGGAGTGTCTTGAGTTCTTTGTTTGGTTGCCTGGGGTGGGGTATGCCCCTTCATTTATGTTTACTTCGGGGGTTCTCCTCCATCGATCAAGAAGGACTTCGGAGACTGCAATCGAATTGATCAAAAAATAGAAATAGGGCCAACTCTTCTAGTTGCGCCTCTAACCTTACTACGCTACCCTGATAAAAGGTCGAATTCAGCAGGACTGCAGGCACGAAATGCCGATCAAATCCGTTAAAGGAAGCCTAATCAAAGCGGGCAAACAAGAAGATCTGACTGAGTTGATGATGGACCGGATCTCGAAAGGCGAGAGGCTTTCATAAAGACGTATGATAAACGGAGGGTCGAGAGAGGCTTATTGCACGATCCACCCAACCCAGCTAAGCTAATAAATGCTGCATAAGATAAGAGAGTGTGAGGCCGGCCCCCGCCCATCTGGAGGTGCACACCCATTTATGAACATATACAAAGGGCTAAAGAGAGAAGTCCATGGAGAACTACCAAATCCAATGACTTTGATTTGTTCGTACCATTCTGTCATCGATCACTGCTGGGTCGGTTGGTGAGTCACCCAAAAAAAGCATCGAGAAAGGTCAAGCATATATGTTTTATGAAATGATCAGCGGTTTCATTTATGCTATGCCCTGCATCGTGTTCGTCTGTGTTTATTGAGCTTTCAGCGCCATGCGCTTTGCTTCGCTTTATAAAAGAGAGAGAGCCTTGTCTTGAGAGTGAAAAGAAAGGGCAAGCGATAGAAAGGATAGTCCCTCGCGCGTTCGCGAGAACTACTAGAAAATGGTGAGATCATTAGATCATTAGTGAAAGAAGGACCAACGACGATCCTATCCTAAAGGAGAAGAAGGAGTAGAGGAGGAGTCAGTTTTCTTTGAAGATCGAGGAATCAATCTCCCAATTATGCCATTCGGAAGAAGTCTTCTACAGAGGGAAAGCCTGTTACGAGTAAGTGGAGAGGAAAGATCTCCAGAGATTCTTATCTCATTCCATTCCAGTGGCTCAACCAGTAACCAATGGCGAAAACTAAAAAATCCATGGTTTCCCGGTAGAACCCTATTTCGCCCAAGTTGTTTCAGAACCGGAAAAAAGAAGCGGTTTTTCGCACAGCTTGCGCATAGTGCAGGTCCCACTTGTATATTGTATTTGGCCGAAGAAGCATCGGACAGGTTGGAGTTCTTACCTTCTTGGGATTCCATGGACCAAGATCTGCTTTTATTATATGGGCAATACCAATCAACTTTAGTAGATCATATGGATGTAGAAAAAGCTTCTCATTTTGATGAATTGGAAACATCTCTTTTCCATTTCTATTTACCCAGTTCATATCTTTGTTTCGTGTGTTCCCCGGAGGAATTCGATCTCTTCAATCTCGGGATACCACCTAAATAACTATAACTGCGGCCAGAGAGTCAAATAGGTCGGGAAGAAAGAGTCTGAGGTTGGGTTGGACGACATACATCTTGGTTGGTCCCCCCACCACTGGGGATTGGACATATATATATAATCCTTCTTCTAAAAAAGTCTTATATTATATATATATATAATTTTACACGTTGATTTTCATAACCTATATAGACTTATGACAAAACTACAGATAAAACCTGTTTTTTTTAAGTTTACCTCCCAGATACATGGCTTACATGCCCGGCTCCAACATTCTTGGAAAACAATCGAATCGAGGTCCGGAGAGGGTGGCCATTCAATCTTGTGAACTAATCGAGACCGAAATTGGAGAAAGAGATACGAACGGAAAGGAATAACCAATCGATGAAAGAACATGAAACCATTCTGTTTCAATAGAGGTACGAGAAAGGGTTAGGGGCAATGAAGTAGGTGAAGTGGTTGGATTTTGCGAGCTGTTCCCACCACTGCTGGATGTGATTCCAAGAGCCAAACGAGAATGAATACCACACAGAAAAGTCAAGACCAGGCTCCCTAATGGAATGTTTAACCGATCCATTCCGGATCGACCGAATTGGTACGGAAGTTGTAACATGGGAAAACCACGGAAAACACGACTTATTTGAATAACCCGGTGACCTACCAATTGTAGAAGTAGGATTTTTGGCAAGCAATAAGCACTTAAATAATACAATTCAAGTGTACCATCTTCTTTCTCATTTCGAGGAAAAGGTGCGGAAGGAAAAGGAAACAACGGAGGGATCCGAATCGGACCTAAATGGGAATGACATGAAAAGTCTTTTTCAAAACCTAGCATTAAGGGCGTTACGACGATATATGAGAGGAATGGAGAAAAACTCGTGATTGGTGTAGAGGGGAAGGTCTGTTTATAATATAGTTCAAGAAAGAGTCGTCTCATGACACCTTTACTTCTTCGTTATTTCAGCGAATTCATTCACTTCAAGACTGGTTCGTTTTCCGCATATAACATCGTCTTCAAGCAACCTCCATCGTACCGGTGCGACCACTAAAAAATTGCTTATACACTAAACAGCTGCTTATATACGCTTACTAAAAGACTGACTTTTTATTCATATTCAATTCATTAGATAGCGTGAAACTAAGATAGATGTGCCTAAGGCGATAGCGAAACTGTGCACGCTAAGGAAGAAGAGGAGAATGTTCGCAATGACTACACAAGAAAACCGCCCCTATCTCTAAAAGGGCCGTCACTTCGTTCGTACCTTCTTGTGGGCGCTGCCGCTTCACTTACTTTATGGCCTTGCCGCCTTTTTCCTACAACGAAGCTAAGCGCTTGAAAAGCGCGCTAGAAAGGTTGCTTCTGTCGGCCTTTATATTGCAGCAATCCACCAATGGCGGAAGATAGGGTTACCGTACATGCAAAGAGTCTTCCAGTTCTTGCGGAAGCTCCTTCTTACCGGTCAAGTAGTACAACAGCTGTATCTTATCTGCTAGCCCGGCGCGGCGGTCTTTTAATTCCCCGGTAGATAAGTATTATGGTGAGGTAGGTGGGTAGGTCCTCGCTGACCAGGCGGTTGATCACCTAGCGGGCCTTTTGTTGGTAGGTAACATCGCCAAAGCCATCATCAGATTCTGACTACGAAGAAGGAACTCATGCCCAGAGAATCGATGCAAGAAAGGCCTACTTATCCACGGGTTCGTGACAAAACCGCCGTAGGAATGGAACCAACTCCAATAGAGCGGAGGCGAACTGATCAACGAGAAAGAGGCCTACTCTACACTACAAAGAATACACCACAAGATCAAACTGCACTCATGCCTCTCCCCGCATCAAGTTGTTACTCAGGCTGGAGCTTCGTAACATGTTGACGAAGACTTTGAACTGAGGGTTCGGTCAGTACAAGAGACTACTTGCGCCTCCTCGGAGAAGAATAGCGCTCTCCTGACCGACTGATCCCGGGTGATCAAACTGGGAGGGAACGTATCACGGCTAGAGGTGAACGATCAGGGTGTCCTCTAATCACTACGATGAGCTGGTCCTCTTTTAGTAGACTCAGCTATGAATATTCATGAAAAAATGAATGCCGGGCTCTTTCTTTCACAGCTAATTACATTTCTTAATGCCAGGACTTTCTCTTTCTATTCGAGCCCCCGAGCTTGTGGTCCTCGCTGAGTTTGGGTTCAATTGGATGAATCTGTCAAGTCAAGGTCAACGTACGTAGCAGATGGTGCATCGCCTGTTCTCGTTCTCGCTCGGGGCAGAAACGAACACGCCTGCTACCTGCTGTACTGGACCTTCGACCAGGCATTCTGCCTTTGTCGATCGGAACCAATACCACTGCATTGCGCTCGAACAGTTGAGCGGCCGCCAGCCTTCCGTGCACAGATATAGATTCATTCTTCGTACCTCTGGTCCAGCCTCACAACCCTTCACGGGTTGGTAAGTCAGTCTTGTTTGGTAAGACGGAATTTGACAAAAAAGTGCTCATGACCCAACAAAACCGTAATTACATAGATAACTGCTCTCCTTCTCCATCTTTAAGGCTTTAAGGTGAACCGTATGGCGGCTGAAATAAAGACGACCTCGCAACTTCTCGTAGATGGTGTCGGTAGGAAACCATTTTAGTACCCCCGTTGACCTTTTTTTGTAGATAGAATCTTCAATGAGCGAAACAAAAACATACCCACTATATTAAGAAAGGTGCGGTGAGTAGAAACCGACTTTCTTCCAATGCTTGAGCGCTTCTTTTCTCTTATCAGTCGTTATTATGTAAACTTTTCAATAAGGGCGCGTTGTAGCTGGGCTTGTTTTCTTGCAGGAGTGCTAGCGCGCGCCCTTACGTTTTCTTCGCTTGCTCTGCAGTACGAGCCTCATACAAAGCCGCACTTTAATATGATGAAGAGAGAGCCGCCCTCTTTGATTTCCGCACCAATCCTTATTTACATCTTTTTTTGGGGTGTATAGCTCGGATTGGTAGAGCATTGGGCTTTTAACCTAATGGTCGCAGGTTCAAGTCCTGCTATACCCAAACCTAACTTGCACTATACTATGAGTGAGATGCGTAGTAGCGCAAGAAACACTCTTTGGCCTTTAGATTAGAAGGCGCTTCGCCGTCTTTGATTGGATGGAAACGAATGTCTAAAGTGTGCAGTGAAGGATCTTTATATTATAGGTAGCCAGCCAAAGCGCTTGCCTTTCATCAAAAGGGCCGTAATCAGCCTAAAGATTTGAAAATTCCGTAAGTAACTCGGTAGGTGCCTTTCTGAAAGAGGGCTTGGAAGAAGAAAATGAAATACGAACAACCGCGCTGATTTGCCTTAATAGATCGACTTTCATGCTAGTTCTTGCTCCAGCATGAAAGTTCCATTTCAGGGAAGGACGACGTACTATGATACTTTCTGTTTTGTCGAGCCTTGCTTTGGTCTCTGGTTTGATGGTTGTACGTGCTAAAAATCCGGTACATTCCGTTTTGTTTCCCATCCCAGTCTTTCGCAACACTTCAGGTTTACTTCTTTTGTTAGGTCTCGACTTTTTCGCTATGATCTTCCCAGTAGTTTATATAGGAGCTATAGCCGTTTCATTCCTATTCGTTGTTATGATGTTCCATATTCAAATAGCGGAGATTCACGAAGAAGTATTGCGCTATTTACCAGTGAGTGGTATTATTGGACTGATCTTTTGGTGGGAAATGTTCTTCATTTTAGATAATGAAAGCATTCCATTACTACCAACCCAAAGAAATACGACCTCTCTGAGATATATGGTTTATGCCGGAAAGGTACGAAGTTGGACTAATTTGGAAACATTGGGCAATTTACTTTATACCTACTATTCCGTCTGGTTTTTGGTTTCTAGTCTGATTTTATTAGTAGCCATGATTGGGGCTATAGTACTGACTATGCATAGGACTACTAAGGTGAAAAGACAGGATGTATTCCGACGAAATGCTATTGATTCTAGGAGGACTATAATGAGGGGGATGACAGATCTACTAAAGGAAAGTAGCTTGATATTGGTTCGAATCCAATTCGTGAGATGGCCATCTTGGTCATATAGATGTCTTGACACCCTTATTTTCTTTTCTCATTTTCGAATGACTGTCCCATTCCATTTTTGGTATAACTGGACCCGCTATACGATGTATTAGTAGAACCCCTGGGATACGACGCCCTGCTCCTTGAGTATCATGGGATTGAATACCCCGACCTCCCAGAGGCTCCCGAGAAAGCTATTTCAGCCTTCCGGACAGTTAAGGGCAATTCCTACGTCCCTCATCGGTCTGAATCCCCACCCCCGCATAACACTTACTAGATTTTGAAAGAAAAACTGAAAAAACGCTTCACTTCCTGACCTTATTCTCGAGTAGTAAGGGTTCTCGCTACTAAAGAAATTTCTTCAGTTGAAGTAGCTCTTTCCTGAGATGTCTTTCAAGCTGAAGAAGGAAGGGCGCTTTCCTTCGTTGAACACAAGACAGACGGGGGCAAATCCAATCCCTTAATTCTTTTGATCCCAATTCAATTGTTGTTTGATGTAATAATAGAGGTGTCAGGCTCAGACTCTGAGAAAGATGACATGCGGCTAGTCCCAACTCTTAGTCTCGTAGTCTTGAAACTCAGCCGTACTTCCTTTGGCTGGCCTTTCGATCCCCTCGTTCACAAAGGGGCGCAACTGAAGCTCATCTAACGATGTTATAGTGGCTGTTCGCTCCTCTTTCTCTTCCTCTTTTTCTGCTTCTGCTAGGATTTTGTCCTGATAGCGCCGTGCTTGTTCAAGAAAGAGAGAGTCCCTTTGACGGAGAGAAAGAACTCCGGGGATAGATAGTTAATGGCCTATGAGGAAGACATCTCCTCTGTTTTTGCTCTTCTTTTTTGCCTTTGGGCTTTTTGACTGTCCAACTCAATATCTTAAAATAGAAGTCATCTTTCTTCAAAGGCCGTTGACTCTGCTTCCTTGATTGAATAATCGAAGGTGAATCAATCAGACAGGACGGACGTGTGATAACAACACTTGCTTTCGTGCTGGAATTCCCCTTGGCGTCACTCACCTCTCTTTCCCTTGCTTTGCTCCCGTTTACCACAATGGCTGTCTCGCTGTCTACTGGAGCTCGGATCCGACTCAAAGTGGGTTCGTGTGTATGCGCCCTGCCCAGAGCTAGCCTGAAAGAAAGTTCAATAAAAATGATTGACACTTGAAAGTAAGGTGAAGACTCTTTCCCCTAATCCATCCATGAATATACTTTTTTCGCTAAGAAAGCCTCTACTGGGCGGGCTACTCCAATAATGACTTTTTTTTCTGGGTTCTTTCATAACATAAAGTCATCTAAACAACAGCTTTTAGCTTGCTTCTTGATTGTGGCGATCCCCTTCTTCTGTTCTTGACTCGTACCTGAAGCTAAGCCGGACTCAAGGAGGCTTCAAAGCCAGATCTTCGTCTTTCATATAGAAAGGAGACCTCTCCTTCTCAGGTTCTCCCATTTTTTGCTTGAATCCGGCCGTCAACTTCTTCAACTGCTGATGCCGCTGACCTATATGGTGTGCTTTTCGTTCTTTTTGCTTCGAGCGCCCTTTCCCCTTCTCCGCACTCAAGTTGCTGTCTTTCCTATGGCTTGGACCCTTCCGTGCCTCTGAGGAAAGATTCTCGCTACTCAAGAAATTGAGTAAGTGAAGTTATCCTATCAGCTTAAAAAGGGCTTTCTCAGGTCGACCTTTCTTTAGGTTAAGTGGCGTGTAGCTAATCTCGCTAATATCTCAGATCGGGGGACAACTCTGTCTCCGCTTCTGCTCGTGCACTCGTTAAAGCAAACTCATGGCCTAGTTGGTGAATGAGCCTACAAGTGGTAACCACTCTGTATCCGTCATCTCTTTTGAAGAAGCTGCTGAGCTAGATGCGGCGCTTTCAAAATCCCGTGACTCTCAGTCATCTATCTTCTTTTCACCCGAAAATGTTGGATTGGGGGAAGGCTTTCCTTCTTTGTTGACTTCAACTGATACCGGCCGATAGCCCAATCTCTTAGTCTCGGAACTAATTGTCTATCTAGTAGCCACTCCTTGCTTTGATGAGTTAAGTGAAATGAAAGTCGAGTTTGATCCTATATCGCAGCATCATGACTCGTCAATGAAGCCGACACGGGGCTAGAGTCATCACATCAAGTATTGGGCACGTGGGTGAGTGAACTCTAGTTGTGCTTGAGTTGCGATCCGCTCCGGTCAAGTCGAACCTTGCCAATTAGCTTCTGGAGATCGGGTTCTCACTACCAGTCTAAGTGGGAATTCTTCTAAGAAAGCCCCTTCTTCTAGTCTTTATCTTGAATCTTTCTTATTGTCTTTCCCTTTCATCTTGATATAAACTCTGACATTAACAAAGCATCGGGCGGGGAAGCTTTCAATATTATGATGAAAGAGACTATCGGAGAAGGTCCCACTCTGCTTGCGCCCGCTAGCTGACGACGTGTGTAACGCATGCTCCTGTTCCGCGGTTGGTGTTATATATAGAAGTTCTTGGTTGAGAGTATCGGGTCTTCAATTAGGGCTGATCTCCTCAACGCATCCGCTGTTCAATCATCTGCTGCTGATGGTCTTGTTGTCGCAGACGGTCTTCTGTTGGCAATTGAATCAACTCTTACTGCTCGAGTAGACGGTCTTCTTGGTGAGTGAATCATCTTCATCCTATAATAAATAAGGACATTTACACCACCTATTACAGGTCAGGTCCTAAAGCTATAGTGTAATTCCCTGTGACTATTGACAGGAGATCCTTCTATGCTTTCACCGATAATCACATCCAACTACATCCAGGAATCGCATCTGCCAGATGTGGTTTCGGGACCAGGCGTGTAACCTCGATAGCATGTGCCCTAGCCACCCAAGCCTATTAGTCGCTTAGATAAAGAAGGAAGCCCTTCGGGAGCTATTCTTTCCCTGATATTGGCAGGACTTACTAGCCCCTAGCTGTTTCAATGGTAGGAGCAGGGGATTGCAGAGGGATATCCGTGCTAAGAAGAAGGGACTGCAGCCCCAAGGTGTAGCATCAGTTCCAGACAACCGCTCAAGTTCAAGTAATTCTGTCCTAGGAAGAAAGGCTCGAAAGCCTAAAGCTATGATTTATACTTGCTCTCTCCCTGAAGTGGATGTGGAAAAGCGGGCGCTAATGCAAGGAAAGGAGGTGTTGTTCGTCCACTTCTGCTCCAGCTGAGAAATTCCCTTGTAGTCAGAGGAAACTCAAACATAAGCTAGAACCGGAGAAGAGAAGATACTTTAGGTTTAGTCCTATTGCCTGGAAGTAGAGGGGAGTTCACTCACACCCGGGGCTGCTTCATTCTCCTAAGCCTCAGAATAGACACCTTGCTGAAGCCCTAGGAGGGGAAGGAGTTAGTCTTCTAGTTTATCCCAGACTTATTGGAAATGGAAAGCCAGGGGAATGCTACCAACTCCCTTTACTCCCACGTTGGAAAGCATATGAACTTGACTGAACTGAATGACCAGCCCCCGGCCGGGGTAAAAGAAGAAGGGATAAGATAAGACAGTAGCACCCACCACTCTGTCAGTAGAAGGTTATCCAGTCGATCTTCGTAAGTAAGTAAGTAACACTTTCATCGATGATTCCTCTAATCCTCTAAAGGCTTAGAAGGGAGCTGAACCGTTTATATCTATGAAATTCTTTGGCAGAGGAGTGGCCTCACTTC